TGTCTACTCTTGATTCAACACACTTCCATTGCAGTGTCCGAGTAGATACTGTTACTTTCTCTCGAACCATAGTAATATTACTTGATCAGATCATTGAATCATTTATTTCTCTTGAAATCTCTTCAATGTTTATTTCTACACAGTTTATTCCTATACACGTCTCTTTTTAGGAGGTCTACAGCCGTTATGTGGCATAGGAGTTACATCCCGTACGAAACTTAATAGTATACCACTTCTACGAATAGCTCGTAATGCTGCATCTCTTCCGAGACCAGGACCCTTTATCATGACTTCTGCTCGTTGCATACCTTGATCCACTACTGTACGAATAGCATTTCCTGCTGCGGTTTGAGCAGCAAATGGCGTCCCTCTTCTTGTACCCCTGAATCCACAAGTACCGGCCGAGGACCACGAAACCACCCGACCCCGTACATCTGTAACGGTCACAATGGTATTATTAAAACTTGCTTGAACATGAATAACTCCCTTTGGTATTCTACGCGCACTCTTACGTGAACCAATACGTCCATTCCTACGTGAACCAATTCTTGGTATAGGTTTTGCCATATTTTATCATCTCATAAATATGAGTAAGAGATATATGGATATATCCATTTCATGTCAAAACATGATTTTTTTTATTTGTACATCGGGTTCGTTAGAGAATCTCTTTTAGAAAAATTAACCTTGTCTTTGTTTATGTCTCGGGTTGGGACAAATTACTATAATTCGTCCCCGCCTACGGATCAGTCGACATTTTTCGCAAATTTTACGAACAGAAGCCCTTATTTTCATATTTGTTATTCCTTACCTTAACTTAATTAAGAATCTACTTCTTGGAAGAAAATAAGTTTCTTGAAATTTTGCACTTCGAATTGTATCTCCATGAAAAAAGGAATGTTGAAGTTGAAAAAACTCCCTAATTATTCGAATCCTTGTTTCGGATTCTATAAATTATACGCCCTTTGGTTGAATCATAACGACTTACTTCAATTTTGACTCTATCTCCTGGTAGTATCCGTATAAAACTACGTCGGATCCTTCCTGAAACATAACCTAGAATCATATTTTCATTATCTAAACACACCCGGAACATACCGTTGGGAAGTGATTCAGTAATTAAACCTTCATGAATCCATTTTTGTTCTTTCATTCCAGGTAAAACCCCCTTAAAGTATTAATTAATGGAGGAGTAGTGATATTAGACAACCCGCCCTTTCTCTTTTTTTTTTCACAAATAGGAAGTTCCGGATCCAATTCGAATATCAGAAGGATTACCATATATAACACAAAATTTCTCCACCAATTCTTTCTAGGCGAGCCTCTCGGTCTGTCAGTATACCTCTAGAAGTGGAAAGAATTACAATCCCCATACCACCTAAAATTCTAGGAATTCGTTGATAGTTAGAATAGATTCGTAGACCAGGTCGACTGATCCGTTTTAAATTTAAAATAGTTCTATATGCTCCTTTCCTATTCCTTCTATGTCGCAGGGTTAAAACCAAAAAATCTTTGTTGCTTTCCTGATGTTTCCTCACGTTTTCGATAAAACCTTCCCGTAAAAGTATTTTAACAATGTTTTCGGTGATATTAGTAGAGGCTATTCGAACCGTTACTTTTCTATCCATGTCGGCATTTCGTATAGAGGTTATTATGTCAGCAATAGTGTCCCTGCCCATGATAAACTAAAATTATTGGTGCCTCCTAATTTTGATATAATCAACATGCTCTTTTTCTTTTTTTATTTATGAATTCTATTAAATATTAAATTAAAGGTATATGCGTGAAACACAATCTACTAATTAATCTATTTCATTCACTTACTATAACTATATCATGGTCTCGTCTTATAATACCTCAGGGGCTAAGGAAACTATTTTAGTAAAATTTAACTGTCTCAATTCCCGGACGATCGCACCAAAAATTCGAGTTCCTTTTGGGTTTCCTTCTTGATCAATAATAACTGCAGCATTGTCATCATATCGTATTATCATACCGTTGTCCCGTTTGAGTTCTTTACAGGTACGTACAATTACAGCTCTGATTACTTCTGATCTTTCTAGAGGCATATTTGGTACTGCTTCTTTGATCACAGCAACAATAACGTCACCAATATGAGCGTATCGGCGATTACTAGTTCCTATGATTCGAATACACATCAATTCTCGGGCCCCGCTGTTGTCCGCTACATTCAAATGGGTCTGGGGTTGAATCATATCATTTTTTTATTCGATTTTTCAATGCAAAGAACGAAGGAAAAAAAAAAAAGAAATATTGTTTGTCCAAAATCAAAAAAAGAGACCTGCAATTTTTTTTTCATCCCAAAGACCTCTTTTTCTTTTATTCCTATCCCGAAATAATGAATTGAGTTCGTATAGGCATTTTGGACGCCGCTATTGAAATAGCTTTTCTAGCTATATTTTCTGCTACTCCGCCCATTTCATAAAGTATTCTACCTGGTTTAACGACAGCTACCCAATATTCGGGAGATCCTTTCCCC